AATTATTTACGCTCTCAGTGTGCCTATGATGTAGCACCAGGCGGATTTTTAGCTAGTGTGTATCATCTTACGAGAATACAGTATGGTATAGATAAACCAGAAGAGGTATGCATAAAAGTATTTGCTCCAAGGGATAATCCTAGAATCCCGTCTGTTTTCTGGATTTGGAGAAGTGCTGATTTTCAAGAACGCGAATCTTATGATATGTTGGGAATCTCTTATGATAATCATCCACGCCTTAAACGTATCTTAATGCCGGAAAGTTGGATAGGCTGGCCTTTACGTAAGGATTATATCACCCCAAATTTCTATGAAATACAAGATGCTCATTGAATGATAAGAAACTAATGTTCACTTATACGACACGACTCCAGATTTCATTCAAGTCAAGGAAGATTTTTACGTTCTGTTTTAGATGAAAGAGAATAACTACTGGACTCTAATTCGTATTATAGATAGGCTAAGCTAAAAAGGGCTTGATTGATATTATATTACCCAATTAATTTGGAAAATCTCATATTCATTTCGTTCGGATGAGCAGAAAAAATAGGATGAATCAAAAGAGTTCTGTACCATGAACTTTGTACCGCGTACATCACTTAGATGAACCCAGGAAAGTAACGTAAGCAAGAATGAAGAAATAGAATAAATTAAATAGAAAAGAAAATACGAAATTAATAAATGAAAAAGGATCGGATTTGATTTGTACTGTGTTTGAAATGCATTCTGTTTATTCTTAGCCTTCAACTACTCTTTTTGATCTATATATCAACTACTCTTTTTGATCTATATATGAAGACTTTACATTTTTTGTTTGAATGAGAGAAAGCACAGTATACACAAACAAGAAAGAAAAAAGAAAGAAAAAAGAAAGGAAAGCAAAATCTCACTTTGTTCTTTACCATAACCATACATATATTTTTTACCCATCTCTAAAAATGGGTGTATATATCTATATACCTAGATGAATAAATATGGATCATACTCTAGACTATTAACGAATATGTATCCGAATCCCGATCCATCTCGATTAATTTAGATGAATATTTATCCGATACATTTTTTCTGTTGTGTCAGGAACCAGATTTGAACTGGTGACACGAGGATTTTCAGTCCTCTGCTCTACCAACTGAGCTATCCCGACCATTTCTTATGCATCATACTAGTAGAGTACTTGTACTTATGTCAATTAAAGTAACTAAAAAAAAAATAGTATAAAATATGACTTAGTAAATGTAAGGATAATGATATGAATTATGAATGATTTAATAATAGAGATTCCTTGCCTATATATATATGTTCATTTGTATGGTATAAAATCCAAAGATTTATGTTTGGTTAGATTCATTTGTGAAAGAGTAAAATGAATGAAAAAGATAATGAATTGTGTTTGAACCATTGATTAAAAAAATAGGATAAAGACTTAGCTTAGTAAGTAAAATGGGCTTTTTTTTGGGGATAGAGGGACTTGAACCCTCACGATTTCTAAAGTCGACGGATTTTCCTCTTACTATAAATTTCATTGTTGCCGGTATTGACTGACATGTAGAATGGGACTCTCTCTTTATTCTCGTCCGATTAATCAGTTTTTCAAACGATCTACCTAACTTTGGAATGAATGATTTGATTACTTAATATTCGATTCTTCCTTCAACTTCCATTGGAATGCATTTCTGCAATTTTTCAGAATTTCCTATTTCATAATCATTCATAATTTCCTAATAAACATTAATAATATAAATATATTATATGATATGGATTCGGGTCGTGATTAATCGTTTGATATGTAAGTATGTATACGTACGTATTAGGTATATACGGCCATCCTTTCTGTAATTTCGATAAAGGGATTCCAGTTACCAACGCAACGTAGTCAACTCTATTCGTTAGAACAGCTTCCATCGAGTCTCTGCACCTATCCTTTTTTATTCGAGTTTTATAAACCCTTGTTTTCTCAAAATATAAGGATTTGGCTCAGGATTGCCCATTTTTAATTCCAGGGTTTCTCTGAATTTGGAAGTTAACACTTAGCAGGTTTCCATACCAAGGCTCAATCCAATCAAGTCCGTAGCGTCTACCAATTTCGCCATATCCCCTTTCCTTTTTCTTTTAGACCGAGATCCATTTGTAATTTCATCCATCTCTTTCATTTATTTATTTATTTGGAAACCATTGAATTTAATTTATTAGATAATGATTCCTATATCGAAAAGTAGATTTTGCTATTTTTTTTTTTTGACCATCCTCTATCAGTTCATCTTTATTGGATAAACCTTATTTATTTCAATCAGAAATAATTCTATCATTGATGTATTTGCAATTCAATATGAATAAATATATCCGACATATATTTTCTCTCTCTCTTTCATTTTTAAAGTGTTATTTATAATACTGTAACGTTCGATATTCATTCTTTTTTTTCTTGTTATCTACTCCTTTTCCAAACGAAACCAGAATAATGTCTTATTCGAATTTCGATTGTATCTGTATCCTTATCTTATTCTTTTATTAGGACTGATCCGCTATAATTTAATTAGCATAATTTCCTATAACTGCTTTAGTTAAGCTTTAAGCAAAATTAGATTTTTTCTAATCAGAATTTCCAATTTCATTTGATATGATCATATATATATATTTTCATTAATGAAATATAATGCTATTATATTCTTAACTTAACTATTCTTAAATATTCTAAGTATTAGAATATTTTTTTATTCAAAAAAAAAAAATGAGATAAATCTAAATAAAATAGAAATAGAATGTATATGTTAATGTATATTTATAATAATATTTATTATAGAATTTTATAGTCTAATTCTAATTTTAGATAATTATAATTTAATGTATAATTAGTGTATAGTCAAATTTTATTCTAAATTTATTTATTCGAAATTGAGAATAGAAAATTTCTATAATGATAGAATGCAAATTCGAATTTCTTCTAATTATTTTTAGAATAGAATATATTCTATTATTATACTATATATATACTATCTATATATATACTATTATTATACTATATATATATATACTATCTATATATATACTATTATTATACTATATATATTATTTTATATATATATAATATATATAATTCTAGTATAGAATATATATATTCATAATATATGTTATATTATTTTTATTTTATTTAGAGTTTTATAGTTTAGAACTTGTAACTATGGAACTATAAACTATATAGTTATAGTTTTCGTGGAGTTCATATGAAATTAATAGCTAAGATTAATATAATAGCAAAGATCCGACATTTTTCTGTATTCCTATACACTATTAGTAAGACTATTTCTGTTATATGAGCCTGCTTAGCTCAGAGGTTAGAGCATCGCATTTGTAATGCGATGGTCATCGGTTCGACTCCGATAGCCGGCTTTTTCTCTATCAATTTTTCTATGATTGATAATCTCTCCTCTCCTTTTCTCCAAATGAAATGCTGGATCGCTGATCTATTATGTCGTGGTAACTTACAACTATTAAAAAATCAACTAGTAATAAATCAACTATTAACTATTAATAAATAATGGATTAGAACAATTAGATCTTTACCGAACAAATCATCAAACAGAGCCTCAACTTACTATCCTTATCTTATATATACATATTTATATATACATATATATATATATATAAAATATATATAGACAAAAAATATATACAAAAAATACAGATATTGATAGAATCTATTTTTTTTAGTTGTAGTACTTTAGTGGATTTTGCTTTGTTTATCCTTTAGTTCAGTTTTAATTACGATTTTTTGTGTAAAATGAAATTTCAATAAAATAAAAAAGGAGTCTTTATGTCTCGTTACCGAGGACCTCGTTTCAAAAAAATACGCCGTCTGGGAGCTTTACCAGGACTAACTAGTAAAAGACCTAGATCCGGAAGTGATCTTAAAAACCAATTGCGTTCTGGTAAAAGATCGCAATATCGTATTCGTCTAGAAGAAAAACAGAAATTGCGTTTTCATTATGGTCTGACAGAGCGACAATTACTTAGATATGTACATATCGCTGGAAAAGCCAAAGGGTCAACAGGTCAGGTTTTACTACAACTACTTGAAATGCGTTTGGATAACATCCTTTTTCGATTGGGTATGGCTGCGACCATTCCTGGAGCCAGGCAATTAGTTAACCATAGACATATTTTAGTTAATGGTCGTATAGTGGATATACCAAGTTATCGTTGCAAACCCCGAGATATTATTACTACGAAGGATAACCAAAAATCAAAAGGTCTAATTCAAAATTCTATTGCTTCAGCTGCCCACGAGGAATTGCCAAAACATTTGACTATTGACTCATTCCAATATAAAGGAGTAGTAAATCAAATAATAGATAGTAAATGGATCGGTTTGAAAATAAACGAGTTGTTAGTCGTAGAATATTATTCTCGTCAGACTTGAACCTAACGAAAATAAGAAAGATAGGTTCATAGAATTTGGAACCCTTTTCACGAAACTAAATAGATCTAAGGGCCTTAATCCGCATTTTTATCATTCACATATCACAAATGGATCAACAGTAGGATTTTTGATTTTTTGCTCTTTCGGATATTTGTATTTTACGTACCACAGTAATTAGGAATAGAGAATTTATATCAAATAAGAGAAGAGTCTTATTGCTGGAATAATGGTATGAATTGTTATTTGATTTGATATATAGTGGTCGATAACGTTGTTAAATTAACAGAACCGGAAAGAGAGGGATTCGAACCCTCGGTAAACAAAAGCCTACATAGCAGTTCCAATGCTACACCTTCAACCACTCGGCCATCTCTCCTACATAATCTTATTATTGGCTAGAAACTGAATGAATAGCGAGTTTTTAATATTACTGCCATACAGGTACGACTGATCACAGGTTCCATAGGAAAAATTCCTTTCCAATTTCATATTTCTCAACAACAACTTCTCTCATCAGCTACCCCACGGATATATTCCAAATTCGTGAATTATTTTTCTATTTCGATTGTATAGCGTGACGTATACACGTTATGCAAACAGAATGTACGGTTACTCTACTCTATTTTATCATGGATTGATTATTCTATTCTTTTTTCTCTTTGGATCATAACCAAATTAAAACTTCTCGAGTTATCAGAATCCCTAGTAAACTAAAGTTCTTAGTTATTCAACTTAGATGAAATAGTAATAGTTCTGCTCATTGGTATACTCAAAAATTGGAATGAAATCCAATCTGATTCAAATATTTCATATCTCTCGTTGTCCAAATAAAAAGGTGGGCAATTTGAGCAGAAAGCCCATATCGAGCTATTTATTAGAATAAAATTATTCGGTTTTTATGTTATTTTGTACTGTAAAATTCCTTTGTTTGTGGGATCATTTTCCCCGAGGGGAATGAAAAGAATTATAGAATATAGAATGGATTGCTAATTATGCCTAGATCTCGTATAAATGGAAATTTTATTGATAAGACCTCTTCCATTGTAGCCAATATCTTATTACGAATAATTCCGACAACTTCAGGAGAAAAAAAGGCATTTACCTATTACAGAGATGGTGCGATTTGATTCTTTTTTCTTTTTTTTTTAGCCCGCACCTCAGTCTTACGAGAGAGAGAGGCGGTTCGGGATAAAAAGAACCAAATTATTGAAATAAACCTACGCTTGGTGAAGGTGAAGTTTGGAGATAGAACAATTCCTTCTGTCGTGTATCCTCGATTGATGCAGCCTCAGATGCTTCAATTGTCGATTTTAGTATTGAGCGAAAGGTTACACCTATAGGTTCTGTATTGCAGGTCAATCCTACTTCACTAGTACCAATAGGCAGCATAGGGGGAAAAAGCACTACACCTAGGAATAGGAATCAACAACACAAAAACTTTGTTATATTTGTTATAAATTACCCTTTTCCTTATCGGTATCGGGACTAACAAAAATGGTTGGGACAACAAACATCCATCTCGTTCGTACTTTGGATACCCGTATAACCATCAAAGATCGTTGAAGTGACTAATTCCTGGAAATAGGAGGCGTTGAGGACAAAGAAATTGTTGGAGATACCATTTCTATCTAGCACTAATATGATTGGTGTTAAGAAAAAACCTCTTGCGGGAAGGCTAGCTAGAGATTTCTTGTAAAAATACTAGCTCCTTTCAGTTCATAATGAGATGAGAATAGTTCCATTTTTATTCTATGGATTATTCCCCTTAGTACTATGCACAGAAGGGAGGAGCCGTATGAGATGAAAATCTCATGTACGGTTCTGGAACGGAGATTTTTTGAATAGAATGAACGACCGTAACGGATGTTGGCTCAATCCGAAGGAAATTATGCGGAAGCTTTACAGAATTATTATGAAGCTACGCGACCAGAAATTGATCCCTATGATCGAAGTTATATACTCTATAACATAGGCCTTATACACACAAGCAATGGAGAACATACAAAAGCTTTGGAATATTATTTCCGTGCACTAGAACGAAACCCATTCTTACCACAAGCTTTTAATAATATGGCCGTGATCTGTCATTACGTGCGACTATCTCCACTATAGAACGAAGGAAAAAAGAGAAAATTGGCTAGTAAATAAATAGGCTTTCTACATATGCATCGTCCAAAGCAACGATTTTTATCAGCTGTAGCAAGGAAAGAGACTTCACGAGAACCAAAATAGGAATAAAAAAAAGTACGGCCTATATACTATACTCTATGGATAAAGGATCAAATTGATAGAGAAAGCACCGTAAAGATCAATTAGCGAGCTATTGGGTCGATACAGTTAAGAACTGCTTACTTATGTCATGATTATGGGACAAAAGTTAGGAATCAACTTATGTAATAGAGTCGATCCCCTAAGGTATGGAGCAGCGGTGTAGCATCAGATCCCAAAGATAGTAAGTTCTTTTTTCTTATGGAGAAAAGTCTTTTTCAAAGATTCTATATGAATTTCATATATGAAACCGAGATAGTTACCTTTCAGAAAATTCTAACAATATAGGGGATATTTATGCTTCATTCTTCTGAAGGTGGGAGAAAAGATCAAACTAATTATTGATCAAAATTAGGGTTTGAAACTTATGTAATAAACTTCTTTTGGTTAACCCAAGAAAAAATGGGATAAATTTATGAAAAATCTAATTCAGTTATCATAGGGTAGATTAAGATAGGACACAAAAAGAATGAATTTATGAGCCGTATGAGGTAGGAAACTCTCAAGTACGGTTCTAAGGGAAGGAACCGCCTATTCCGACCGGGGAGAGCAAGCCATTTTACAGGGTGATTCTGAAATTGCGGAGGCTTGGTCCGATCAAGCTGCTGAGTATTGGAAACAAGCTATAGCGCTTACTCCAGGTAATTATATTGAAGCACATAATTGGTTGAAGATCACGAAGCGCTTCGAATTCGAATAAGACCATTCTCTTTTTTAATGAATTAAAATAGGTTTGGTTCTTTGATCCATCAATCAAATAAAATGGATCGTTCCTATGAAAAGATCTAATCAATAATTTCATTATATCCCTTCCT